GTAGAAAAGGATTTATGCAATCAATAGTGTAGTGAATCTATATAGAATAACTTCGAGTCCTTGTTTCTTACTTGGTATTAGAGTTCGAATGAAAACCACCCAATTGCAGGAATTTGCTATTTTGTGAGGATAAATCAAATAAGGTTTTCCTTAGAAAATTATTATTATCAATGATATGATAAATAGATACGAATAGAGCAAGAAAAGAAGGAAATAAAAAAACAAAGTATAGAAAAGATATCCAAAATGATATAGAAATCACTATCCTACCCTTAGTTTTTATTTCCTTAATTTAATTAATTGAATTTGTTTTGATTAGAGCCAAGTTCCTTAAAAACCTCTGCCTTTTTTAAAATATCCTGAACAGTTTCTGTAGGCTGAGCACCTTTTTCAAGGAAATAGAGAATTGCGGGAACGTTTAAATAAGTTTGATTCTTGATCGGATCATAAAAACCCACTTTCCGAAGATCTCTTCCTTCTCTTCGGGATCGAACATCAATTGCAACGATTCGATAGACGGCTCATCGGGATAGATGTAGATGAAAAAGAACCCCCCCTAGAACCGTATAGGAAGTTTTCTCCTCGTACGGCTCGAGAAAAAATGATTCGAAGTTTTGTCTATGGATAAAATTAGAATAAATAGGAAAGGAATCCATATAAAATAAATTAAATTATTCTATAATTAAATTAAACTCATAGTCATAGTATAGTCTTTTTTATTTCGCTTCCTTCCTGAAAAAAAAAATCATTTGTACTCATAACTCAAGTTCAATATTTAATTCAAAAATTTGAAAGATTTTTCTTTAATTTTGAATCTATTTTTTTTATTGAGTGGTCTTTAACCCACCCTTTTTGTCTCGTTTAAAATATATTTGGATTTGGATTCTTTATTCGGATCCGTGAGACAATTAAAGTGGTGTTTCCTTGTTCTGGGATCCTTTATCTTTGTTTTAAATCATTGGGTTTAGACATTACTTCGGTGCTTCTTAATCCTTTCAAAATGGTAGCAACATACCCCTTTTGTGATTTCTTTCTATCAAAGAATCATACCAACGGTTGATTCGTGCGTGATACACTGTGGATTGAAAAAGGTTTAGTCGTTCCAACAATTTTTTTTTTCAAATTTGCTCGAATCGGATCCTTTTGATTTCTATTATCTATATTAATTATAGAAGATAGAAGATATACTTACGAAGTTGTTCCAATTTATTAATTGGCATTAACCCTAGATCGTTGCCCCTGAGAAATTAATCAATACTTTCTACTCGAGCTCCATCATGAACTATTTACATTATAACCCAATAAAAAAAAGAAGAGTTATAGTAGAATAGAACAAATGACGTCGAGCCAAGAGCACCTTCATTCCTAATATAAAATGGTGGATAAGAATCCACACGGGATCGTGTCCTTCAAGTCGCACGTTGCTTTCTACCACATCGTTTTAAACGAAGTTTTACCATAACATTCCTCGAATTTGGAACCAGTATGGAATTGATTCAATTATGGAATCATGAATAGTCATTGGTTCAATCAGTACAGAGACAAAGTCATTTATATTTCTTATTTTCTACATAGATAATAATTTATTTTTATAAATAAGAAATATTTTTCTTCAGAAAAATTAGCAAGACCTCGGCTTTTTTTGTATGAATGGAACATTTTTATTTTGATGAACATTTTTCTAATTTTCTATAAATATATCTCGCAAAAAAATATCTAATATCTAAGAGAAATATACAGAAATCAAATCAAAATAAAATATAGAAATAACATAACTAGCATCACACGAATAAGGAAATTCTATTTGACTCTGCTTCTTGAAGTGACTCAATAAGATAGACTGACCCATTTTCAACTTCCCAAAGATGGAACCTATAAGGAATGATTCCAAATTAGAAATCTTGATACTTGATATTTGAAAAAGTTTCCTACTTTCTATCTACATCATTATTTGAGTAAAGTTTTATAGTAAAGACTCCCTTTTTTGATTTTCTTATCATCATCATAAGAACATAAGAATAAGAAAGAGAAATCTTTGCTTTTTTTTTTCGAATGGAATTGTCAATGAAATGATGTAAAGTAAATAAAGTAAATAAGCTAAATACATTGAACAAAAAAAAGAAATATCATTGTTAAATATTTCAATTTTACTATTTTAGGGATGCAATTTCTTTTTCACAAAAATAAAAAGACTATTGTCACTGAAATAGGATAACAATACATACCTATAGGCTAAGCACTTCCTCGTTTTATATGTATTTTCTTTTCATATTTTGTTTAACCTGAGGTTAAGTAATCTTTCTGCAACTATGATCTATGCCCCATCTTATCTTTATCTGGGTCACAAAAGGATTTTGAACTCGATTTAGTTCAGTTTGTGTTGTGAAAAAATATAAAATAAAAGAGGAATAATATTCTATTCCAATATTAGACCTTGAAACAGAACCTTGTTGAACAAAAAAGAAGTATTAGGATACAATGGATGGATATGCTCTGGGACGGAAGGATTCGAACCTCCGAATAGCGGGACCAAAACCCGTTGCCTTACCGCTTGGCTACGCCCCATTTCCTTTTTTTATTGCACACTAATTAATATAATAATAATAAAGAATAATATTGATATTAAGTGTTCGTCAATTCCAGTCCAAATATCTAGAGAAAATCTTTATTCTTTATAGAATCTATTATCGATTCGTGTTAGGATTTTGGAATGTGTATATCTATAATAATTCAACTGGATTTATTGATCATTACATATAATTCAATTAAGATATTGTATGAAAGTATGATTTCTTCTATTCTCCTTTGAGAATTGGAGGATTTTTGATTGAGCGGAAAAAGAAGGATTTTTTTGTCTACCCTACTTTCTTCATTTTTCCTTATATCAATAACTCAATCAAAATGCAATTATCTCGACGAAAAAAATGTCTGTTATGCTTAATATCTTTAGTTTGATCTGTCTTAATTCTGCCCTTTATCCGAGTAGTCTTTTCTTCGCCAAATTGCCCGAAGCCTATGCTTTTTTGAATCCAATCGTAGATTTTATGCCAGTCATACCTCTGTTCTTTTTTCTTTTAGCCTTTGTTTGGCAAGCTGCTGTAAGTTTTCGATAAGATTTTAACACTATCCTAGAAAATTCATTATCATTATTTATTCGAGAAAAATGATAACAATTGATAAGATCAAATAAGTCTGACAGTATGAACCTTCAATTCAAACATTGAAATTTCGAATAGCCGCGAGAAATCAGGCTCGTCCTATTTCCCAATTTTAATCCTTTTTCCGGCGAAATACCCTATTAGATTAGGGTCCCTTACAATATCTAATTGTGGGTATGAAAGTTATTTGTGGTAATCAAAGACTCTTATTACAAATTTCAACTTCATTTGAATTTCTGAACATTTTTTTCTATTTTTAGAATTCATTTCTTGGTGTCAAAATAGGATATGTGATATAAAAATGGAGGATCTATTATCTTTTCTCGTTTTTCTTTTTCAAAAAATGATCTTGGAGGTTGTGTAATGCTTACTCTCAAACTTTTCGTTTACACAGTAGTAATATTCTTTGTTTCTCTCTTCATCTTTGGATTCCTATCCAATGATCCAGGACGTAATCCTGGACGTGAAGAATAAAATAAAAATTTTGTTTTTCTTGCTTGATTTTACAATTTTCTTAAGATTTTATTTTAGCTATTCCACACATTTAACTAGGAAAAAAAGAAATAAGGGGTTTGCAAAATTTTAAAGAAAAAAATAAAAAGTCATCAACGGAAACGGAAAGAGAGGGATTCGAACCCTCGGTACGAATAACTCGTACAACGGATTAGCAATCCGCCGCTTTCGTCCACTCAGCCATCTCTCCCAATCGAAAAAGATAATTACTATGTTACAGTACACATCAAGTAAGGATTAAAGAAAGTATTTCTTTCACATTCTTTATCGTTATTATATAATTAGCAATTCCATTTAGATGCTCGAAAGATCCAAATAGAAAGATAAATAAAGAAGACCTTCTTGCTTTTATTTTGTTCGAAGTGCCTTTTGGGCCTGGCCCGGTCAATACCCAGCCGGGCCTTTTTTTCTTCCAACGAATTCCCTTTATTTATAGGCAACATACTCTAAATAGCCAATTTTGTATCTGTGTAACAATTTCCGTTCTGGGGTTTACATATACTTATAATTTTTGTTATAATTATAATGGAAATTGAGAAGGATTTTTGATTCAAAAGAATCAATCAATTAAGTATGTATCAATTTGTATTTTCTTATGTCATTAGGCAAACCAAATTTGAGATTCAAATCCCAGAATCATTCACGAATTGTCAGTCAAGGAATAGTTAATGGTTCCCTTTTGTCATAAATTTTGACTTTTTTGAGTGAAAATCCACATTTTATTTTTCAAAAGTCCGTGGAAGTTTTTCGGCATTGTGTGTTTTGAGATACTATACAATCAATCGAAGGCGTAGATCAAATACAATCAAAAGGGCAATAAAAGGTTTCTTTTCTAATTTTTCTAAATTTAGAAAAAGGATTAAAAAATGGATGCAATATGCAAGTACAATAAACTAAAGTCTAGTAAAAAAAAGGGGGGGGGGAATTTTTTCTCCTATTGTGTATCGTTTTGGCGGCATGGCCGAGTGGTAAGGCGGGGGACTGCAAATCCTTTTTCCCCAGTTCAAATCCGGGTGCCGCCTCATCAACAAACGAATTGAAATTTCTTATTCTGTTGTGCTCTTTTATTCTGTTCTGGGAATTTTGTAAAAAAAAGATTGGAAATCTTTGAATCTAAAATTCAAATCAAAGAAAGATTCTAATGGAAAAATTAGAAATAATGGTCGAAGCAAGACTTCCCGATTCTCTTCTACTGCTAATGTAATGTCTACTGATTGGGTCTTGAATTACATTGTATAGCCGGGATAATTCAACTACTAGTTGGGGAAAGTGCTTTCTATACTGTAATCTACATATATATAGACGAATAGCAAAGCAATTGATCTATGATCTAGCAATTGATCTATGATCTATTTTTACTTTCAAGGGCACGAAAAAAAAAAGAAGGGGCCCTCGTATTTGATTAATAGATTCCATTACTAACATTCCTTTGTAATGTCATTGTGTATTTTACTTGTGTTTATTCTTTCCCGATTAGAAATCATTAGAAATCATATAGGAATTTTTGAAATGGATTTTTTTTTTCGTTCATCAATAGTGTTCTGCCAGAATCCTTTTTTGACTCTGGACCATTCATTCTACTATTATTAGTGAGCAATAATGGAATAATTCTATCATAGAGATAAGGGACATAATTCACATGGATATAGTAAGTCTCGCTTGGGCTGCTTTAATGGTAGTCTTTACATTTTCCCTTTCACTCGTAGTATGGGGAAGAAGTGGACTTTAGAAGCACTCCTACTTTAGTTGAGGAATGAAACTGTTTTATAGATCGTTCTGCAACGCATTTTTTATTTAAATTGAAAAAAATTTTCAAATAAAAATATCTTCATTTCTAAATTCCATTGGATTCTAGTGGAGAAATGTAGTCTATAAAGAGTAATTATTTGAGATTCATCGGAATCGGAATAAATAGATAGATCAAAGAAATAGAATTGGGTCCTACGTCAATTCTATATATGGATAATAATAACTACATATATTGAAGATAGAAGCTAATATAGTATACCAAGTTTATTAGAAAGTCAAGTATAACTTTATATACTACTATAACACTAATAGAGAGTATGGTAAGTAAGAAATAAATTTCTTACTTACCATACTCTCGGATCTCATAGAATACCGCCGACTATAGCCCGTGGATTTCATCTAAGACGCAAAAATAGAATACTTTTCTTTTGATTTCTTCAACTATTGATAATAATAATAATTCAGAAGTCAAGTTTCATTTAAAGTAATTAATTATTTTGACTTTCTGTTTTTACGTAAATTATAAGTAGAAAAGCAGTAGGAACTAAAATGAACAGTGCAGTAGCAATAAATGCAAGAATATTTACTTCCATAATCTCATCGTTTTTTTATTTCACAATAACTCGGGATTTAATCCCATAGAGATGATAAATTTTTCGCCTGTCAATTCAATGAATACATTAACTATCGATGATTTTGAATCGGATCAATATCATGAATAAAAATATCTGAGCTATTAAATTAATTCGTCGTCGAGAATTGAATAGTATAACATACGAAGATCCTTTATCCATATCGAATCCAAGATTGGATTCCCGGACCAATCAAAAATTCATTTATTTCTCTTTTTTTTTCTGTTCTTTGTTTTCTATAACCTACCTTAGGTCTTCCTTGTAGAACCATCAACTGAAGTATCATCTAACCACCCGTCCGTTTCCATTAACTACAAAACCCCAACAAACAATACAAGCGAAGTGGAAAAAGAGAGGAATTAGGTTCTAAATTTTAATGATCCAATTTTCTTTGGAAGAAAAAGAAGTATGAGAAATATTAGTCGCGGGAGAAAAGATGGAATATTTTATCAACTTCACTATTTTAGTTCTTTTCATTTCATTTTAGTTTAGGGTTTGTTCTTTCTTCGATAGAATCCTGAAAAAAAAAAGAGGGGAAACCCCTTCGGAATTCAATTGCTCTCTGTCCCTTCTTTGACAGAAAATGGAGAGGCGAATTGATGTACTTATTGGATTGGATACGTCGGGACTGACGGGGCTCGAACCCGCAACGTCCGCCTTGACAGGGCGGTGCTCTAGCCTATTGAACTACAATCCCAGGGAAATAAGAAGAGATCTTGCAGAAAATTTGGATTCTTTTTTATTCTCTTGTATCAGGTCAGGTATTTCTTAAGGGTTCTATCAAGTAGATTGGCGAATTGTTGGGCCGAGCTGGATTTGAACCAGCGTAGACATCTTGTCAACGAATTTACAGTCCGTCCCCTTTAACCACTCGGGCATCGACCCAGCGTCTAATTTATTTTAGACGTTCCATAAGCCACTTCCTTTCGTTTCCCAGGCAGACTTTACAAATATATATCACTTGATATAAAATAGAAAGTCCCACTAAGTAGACTAATAGAAGGACTTGACAAATATAGATCACTTGATAGGAAATCCCGCTCCTATAGTCTTGAGTTTTGTATACCCCCAGAGGGACTTGAACCCTCGTTTTCTCCGTGAAAGAGAGATGTCTTAACCACTGGACCATAGGGGCGGCCCTGTGGCCATCATAATATAACTTAATATAACTCAGGCTGAGAGCCACCAAAAGGAGACACATAAGATATAACCCAAACGAAGACGCATAGGATATAAACAAACGGAAAAACTCGTTAAATATTTATTTCGGGGGTTTAATGGGAATCAAACTTTACCATTAAATACAACCTTGAAACTAGATTTCATTGGTCTTTTTCGTCTTTATATTTCTCAGTCACAAAGGGTTATACCTTGGATCCAAGATCTACCACTCTGCAGTAGATTCAAGGTGGTTTACCTAAATATGATTTTTTTTTGTCGCTCAAATT